ACGTAGGTTTAGAGCTAGGCCAACTACGCCAATAGCACTCATCCATAAACCGGTGACGGGTACAAATAGCATAAAGAAATGTAACCAACGTTTATTGGAAAAAGCAACACCAAATATTTGGGACCAAAAGCGGTTAGCAGTGACCATTGAATAAGTTTCTTCAGCTTGAGTTGGGTTAAAAGCACGGAAGGTATTTGCACCATCACCATCTTCGAATAGAGTGTTTTCTACGGTAGCCCCATGAATAGCGCATAGCAGAGCCGCGCCTAATACTCCGGCAACTCCCATCATATGAAATGGGTTCAACGTCCAATTATGAAATCCTTGGAAGAAAAGGATGAATCGAAATATAGCTGCTACGCCAAAACTCGGCGCAAAGAACCAACCAGACTGTCCCAGTGGATAAATAAGGAATACAGAAACAAAAACAGCGATTGGACCAGAGAATGAAATTGCATTATAAGGCCGCAATTGAACAGACCGAGCAAGTTCAAATTGACGTAACATGAAACCTATTAGTGCAAAAGCCCCATGAAGAGCGACAAAAGTCCACAGACCACCTAATTGACACCAACGAGTAAAATCCCCTTGTGCTTCCGGGCCCCATAGTAGCAACAAAGAGTGTGCTAAACTATTGGCAGGGGTGGAAACCGCCGCGGTTAAGAAATTGCAACCTTCCAAATAGGAACTAGCCAATCCGTGGGTATACCAAGAAGTTACAAAAGTAGTCCCTGTAAACCAACCTCCTAAAGCAAAATAAGCACAAGGAAAGAGCAATAGGCCAGACCATCCTACAAAAACGAAACGGTCCCTTCGTAACCAGTCGTCCATAATATCAAATAGATCATTTTCTTCTTTAGTAACTCTACCAAGGGCTATAGTCATAGTGATCCTCCTATTCAATTACTTCAACCATTTCCGAGCACCTCATATTACTTCCAGGGCATACGAAAGTTTGATTATCTGTGGACGATTTCTTTCTCGTTCAATACCCTTTTTTAATGGTCTCGAAGATATCAATTTTTCACTTTTATCTATGGGGTCACAACCGAGGTCGTGGTAAATCCATGAATTTCCTTCAATTCATTTTTCTTATACTATAGAAATAAAGGAATAAGCATTTGAATTCAGCATTATTCCATGATTCCTATTTCAAAGCAAAGCAAGCCTATCTTTTAAGGGAAAAACAACCCCTCTTTTCTCATTCGCTCTCTATTGCATGGGCGGAAGAACAAAAATAGGATTCTGAAAAAAAAAAAGAAAGATATTGAAAAGAAAAATTGACTTTTGAAACCCTTTTTTATGTGTAACGGAAAAGAGTTGCGATTTCTTCTTATTCCTATAGAACGTCTAGTAACAAGAATATGAAATCGTAAATAGCGAAAAATTTTTGCCTTACCCGATCTAAGTCTAAGGAAATACAAAAAATCCGCTTATACACCAATTCAATCCACATCGAATTTATATATCAGAATAGCGGATAGAGGCATCATTCAAAGGGTCAGGTCTACTTACTTTATCTTTCTTTATCTTTCTTTCCAATTTTATGGTGGGTTTGATAAGAACCTTTTTTGCTTTGTGGATAAATAATCGAAAAAAAAAAAGAGTTTTTTTTATTAACATTAAGAAAAAAGAATATAACTAAAATGGAATTGGCAATATAATTTTTATACACTTTTGAAATGAAAGAAAAAGGAAGGATTTTTTGCAATCGTTATTTCTTGCCTCTGTCATATCACAAAAACCTTTCGGTTTGGAATGGGGAGAGATGGCTGAGTGGACTAAAGCGGCGGATTGCTAATCCGTTGTACAATTTTTTTGTACCGAGGGTTCGAATCCCTCTCTTTCCGCCCCCTCGATCATTTGGGACTTTTGAATTGTAAGGAATTCTGACCCCCGGATTTTCTCATAGATAAATGTACGAAATAAATCCAATTTGTAAGAAAAAATTCCCAAAAATTTTGGATTTTTACTCCTCACGCCCAGGATTACGTCCTGGATCATTAGATAAGAATCCAAAGATAAAGAGGGAAACAAAGAATATCACTACTGTATAAACAAAAAGTTTGAGAGTAAGCATTACATAATCTCCAAGATTTTTTTTTAAGGAATAGATTACCCGTTTTTCCTTACCACACGGATCCACTAGAATGGGTTTTGTTTATTTTGACACCTCAAAATGCAAAAATCAATTAAAAAAAAAAAATTGCAAGAATTGCTTTATAATAAAAAAAGCACTTTTATCAATATCTAAAATTAGTTTAGGTATTGCGTGGGTACCTAAAGGTACCTGCTCAACGTAGGTGCAGGGGGTAGAAAGGCTGATCAAAATTTATTGCTGCAGCTATACATTCAATGTAGAAGAATTTGAATTTTAGAATTGAAGGTTCATAATATAAGACTTTTCGGCTCTTATCCATTTTTTTAATTTTTTTGGAATGAATACACCATTCAATTTGGCAGACAGAATAGTAAAGATTTCATCGAAAACTTACAGCAGCTTGCCAAACAAATGCTAATAGAAAAAAGAGTACAGGTATGACAGGCATAACATCCACGATTGGGTTGAAAATGGCATAAGCTTCGGGTAATTTGGCGAAGAAAAAACTAGTCGGATAAAGAACAGAATTAAAACAGATACAGGTTAAACTAAGTATATTAGGCATAACAAGCATTTCGTTCTTGTATAGTAGTATAGTAGATAATTGGATTTTGATTGAGTTATTTTTCTAAGGGAAAAAGGAAAAGAAAAGGTGGATGCAAAATCCTTTTTTCTTCGGGCTTTTCCAAACACAAAATACCTCCTTGTATTCGCATTCTCAAATGAGAATGGAAGAAATTCGACTTTCCTATAATATCTTAATAGAATTCCATGTAATGATCAATGCATTTTTAGGATTCTATATTATTCGCATGTCTATAATCCTAGCAAGAAAATATCCCTTATTTTTTAGGTAATTGAAGTGGGATTGACGAATAATATATAAAAAAAATAGTGTTTATTAGTGTCGCATAAAACGAAATGAAATGGGGCGTGGCCAAGTGGTAAGGCAGCGGGTTTTGGTCCCGTTACTCGGAGGTTCGAATCCTTCCGTCCCAGATTTTCTCTGATGAAACGAAAGATAGAATCATATTGTGCCCTGCACGACACAAAAGTATATTAAAAAGAATAATTATTTCTTATGAACTCGTAGATTATATGCATTTCTAAGCATTCATTTTCTTTCTCAGAAAACAAAATAAAGTATCAAGTCCAGTCAAATTGAATATCTTTATTTTCATGAAAAATTGTGGTCTATCAGGCACATTCAGGATATGCCCCTACTACTCATTACTCAATATGTGTTTTGAATATGTGTTTTGAAATTTGAACTTCTTAGATAAACTTTAGTTCTTCATCTCCGGGAATTCTTACAGGATACATTTGACACCCAATGTGAAAGAAAAGAAGTACCCCCTATTTTTTTTCCCTAAACTAAAGAACTAAAGTAAGTAAATTTGTTTTGTTGTATTATTTGTTGTATTATTAGTATATAAAAATAGTAAAAAAGAAGGGTCCTTCTTTGGTTAAGCAAAAATGATCCCGATCTTTGGTTCTTTAAATATCCAGAATGATCCATTCTGGTAAGGGTAAGGTAAGAACTGTTCGTTGGATAGAATGGATTCAAAAAAACCATACTTTTCTTATTTTTGATTTTGAGTTCTTTCTTTTAGGTAAAAGAAAGAATGCTATAAGTAAAAGCAAAGACCTTAATTTTACTTTATAAGAATAAGACAAGAATAAGACAAGAAAATTTTTCTTTCTTTTGTTACTCGAGTCGAAAAAATATGAGAATTTTTTAACTACAACTGCCAAAAAACTACCAATCTTTTTGTTGTAATAGTTTATTTGGTTATTTTGTTGTAATAGTTTATTTGGTTAATAGTTAATTGTTTTTCTTACATAAAAATATATTAATTAATTATTAATTAAATTAATTCAACTTTTTTGGAGGTTGCTAGTTTATTTGTTGGGGAAGAGTCGATCTTATCATTTCTGGATTGATCATCTCAAGTTCTCTGTTGAGAATGGAAATTCAATAAGAAATAAGTCTTAAGCAAACTATTTTATTCCTCTTTTTCGAGCTATGTTTCATTCATATGATAGAATATGGGTTTAAATAGATTCGATCTTTGCAGAGTTTTCTCCGATAAATATTTATTTCTTTTATCCGGATTTCTCCATAGAGAGCAAGTTTGAATTAGTATACAAAAGCAATGACTACTCATGATTCCATCCATATTGGATCAATTCTCGATACCTTTTTGCAATGAAATTAGAGGAATGTTATGGTAAAACTTCGTTTAAAGCGATGTGGTAGAAAGCAACGTGCGACTTGAAGGACATGATCGATTGTGGATTTTGCTATCCATCATTTTCCATAGTAATGAAAATGCTCTTGGCTCGACATAGTCCGTTCTATTCGTCCCGAACCGAATTTGCGCGGGGTTGTTTGTAAGTAAATAGTACACGATGGAGCTCGAGAGGACAGAATTTCTTTTTTATCAAGGGAAAGAATCTAGGGTTAGTGAAAATTAATAAACTAGGCCAACTTTGTCAGTCTATCCTTAATATAGAAACCGAAAGGTTAAAATAAGAAAAAAGTCCAATTTTGGAAGATTGGATGGAAATACTTTTTCAATTAAAATAAAAGTCTATCCGAATCAATCGTTCATATTCGATTTCTATAGAAGAGGAAAATTGAAGGAAATAAGAAAAAAGAAAGGGTATGTTGCTACTCTTTTGAAAGAAAAAAGAATAGGAATTCCCGAAGTAATGTCTAAACCCAAGGATTTCACAAATCAAAGATAAAGGATTCCGGAACAAGTAAACACGATTTTCAACCGTCTCAACAATAGAATTAGATCAGAATAAGGAATAAAAGCCAATTTGTTCGAGATGAGATAAAGAAAAGAGTTTAGAGACGACTCAAAAAATTTCGAAGGATTTTTCTTTTGAAGTTTGTCAGTCAAACTTAGCCAACTTGAGTCATGAGTATAAATGAAATTTCTTTCTTTTCTGTAAGGAAATTAATGCAAGTCATAATCGAATTTCTATATACTTGTTTCTATATATTTGTATTATAGACAGAAATTCGAATCATTTTCTCGAGCCGTATGAGGAGAAAACCTCCTATACGTTTCTAGGGGGGGCTTTGTTTATCTACATCTATCCCAATAAGCTATCTATCGAATCGTTGCAATTGATGTTCGATCTCGAAGAGAAGGAAGAGATCTTCGAAAAGTGGGTTTTTATGATCCGATAAAGAATCAAACTTGTTTAAATGTTCCAGCTATTTTATATTTCCTTGAAAAGGGTGCTCAACCTACAAGAACTGTTTATGATATTTTAAGGAAGGCGGAATTCTTTAAAGATAAAGAAAGAACTTTGAGTTAATTGAAGAACTAAATGAATAAAAAAGTGGGAGAGGGGCGCTAGTACTCCTTAATTATTTATACAAAATTGAATTATTTAGACACAATTTGCCTCTTTCTTAGTCCTATTTTTTTTTTGCTACATTTATATTTATGTCGTGCCAATCCAACAAAAGTCCTTATTTTCTTTTTGTATCTAATTGGTTTTCTTACCATTGTATTTCCATTGACAAAGGTCTATTGAACATCTAGAATTTGTAGATAGATAGGTCTCTTTATCGTCACTCCATATTAGGTATTTCTGTCTACACTTTGCTCAATTAGGTATTTCTGTCTACACTTTGCTCAATTAGGTATTTCTGTCTACACTTTGCTCAAATGGTAGGGTTGCCCCCCCCCCTTTGCATGTACTCTCATACACATACAAGATTTTTTGATTTCTTTAAATCAAAATTGCTAAAAAAATGACAATTTTGCCATTGTGATTGGGGCCGCGCCTTTTTTACCCTTAGTGAAATTTAACCGGATGAGTTTTTAAATTTTAATGGGTGATAAAATCTTTCTTTTGATGTCTTGCTAATTCAATGTTTTGGCAGGAGCGTCCGGTGTAATTCCATCGATTTTTGGATTTTGATCGTATCTAAGATGCTATTTTATCTGGGTTGCTAACTCAATGGTAGAGTACTCGGCTTTTAAGTGCGACTATGATCTTTTACACATTTGGATGAAGCAACAAATTCGTCCAGACTCTTGGTAGAGTCTAGAAGACCACGACTGATCCTCAAAGGTAATGAATGGAAAAAATAGCATGTCGTAATAAAATCAATTTCATTTTTTTTTTCGGAGAATAAAAAAATTCCGATTTTCTGGGTCTAGTGAATAAATGGATAGAGCCTGGCTCTAATTCTTGTAAAATAAAAAAAGCAACGAGCTTAACTTCTTAATTGGAAGGATTCCCCGATCTAATTAGACGTTAAAAATAGATTAGTGCCTGATGTGGGGAAAGGTTAGGTTTTCCTATGAGTGGACCCTTGCCTCTTTTTTTTAGAAATCCTAATTATTCTTGATTATGGATTGAAAAGGGGTGTTATGAATTGAATGTGTAAAAGAAACAGTATATTGATAAAGAGACTGTATTCCAAAGTCAAAAGAGCGATTGGCCCGCAAAAATAAAAGATTTGTTGTTTTTTGTAATTAGAACAAACATAAATTAATTGAATAGAAAAGGAGCGGAAAAAGATCCATGGATTAGACTCCCTTTCTTTCCAGGGTTTGTATTATGCAACACCCTGTTCTGACCATATTGCACTATGTATCATAATTTGAGAAACCGAGAAATGCTTTTTTTCTCTGATTTAAGTAGAAATACAAATGGAAAAATTCGAAGGGTATTCAGAAATACGGAAATCTCGTCAACAATACTTCATCTACCCGCTTCTCTTTCAGGAATATATTTATGCATTTGCCCATGATTATGGATTAAATGGTTCCGAACCTGTGGAAATTTTTGGTTGTAATAACAAGAAATTTAGTTCACTACTTGTGAAACGTTTAATTATTCGAATGTATCAACAGAATTTTTGGATTAATTCGGTTAATCATCCTAACCAAGATCAATTGTTGGATCACAGCACTTATTTTTATTCTGAGTTTTATTCTCAGATTATATCTGAGGGGTTTGCGATCGTTGTAGAAATCCCATTCTCGCTAGGGGAACTATCTTGTCCGGAAGAAAAAGAAATACCAAAGTTTCAAAATTTGCAATCTATTCATTCAATATTTTCCTTTTTAGAAGACAAATTTTTGCATTTACATTATCTATTACATATAGAAATACCCTATCCTATTCATTTGGAAATCTTGGTTCAACTCCTTGAATACCGGATTCAAGATATTCCATCTTTGCATTTATTGCAATTCTTTCTCAACTATTATTCGAATTGGAATAGTCTTATTGCTTCAATGAAATCGATTTTTCTTTTGAAAAAAGAAAATAAAAGACTATTTCGATTCCTATATAACTCTTATGTATCGGAATATGAATTTTGCCTGTTGTTTCTTCGTAAACAATCTTCTTGCTTACGA